AGCTATTGCATTGTTTGCCCCATATGGGCATAGGGGTAGCCGAGGAAAACCTTACCGTTGTACGAAAGGATATCTCGTAACGGAAGGATTGAAACCAGATAAAGTTACTGAAATAACTACCTTTGCTAATGTGCTTTGTCGAACAACCTTGACTAGCTTTCCAGCATGCGCTACTACAGCCTACCTAGCCTCTTCCTCCTCTATTCCATTTCTAGTGCAATATCAGAAGGTATCAAATCCAGCGTATCGAAAGCCCGGTCCGTAATCCCTTCGCCCCGTCTTTGCTTCCCCTCGTGCGCTTCCATATAAATTCCCATTTCATCTACCAGTTGAACTGATTCGATCACAGTCCCATAAGCAGTAGGGACCACGAGTGAGCTTATTTCGTGATCGGCTAGTAGATCCTCATTTCTTCTTCTTTGCAAAGGTCTACTGGGTAGAATAGATCCAATTGATGGCGACACATAAGAACCCCTTAATTCACCTACCCCTTCTCACTTCTGGTTCATCAAGATAGGCTGGATAGTGGCACATCTCCATTTCTTCCATTCGCTGTCCAGAAAACTACAGCTTTCAAGCCTACGTGCGCAGGAGCGCACTTCCGTTTTCTACGCCGGGTCGATGTACAAAAAGAACCAAATATCATAGATTGTTCATGTCGTGAAAAAGAACTTGTCAACGTGATAGATAGACTTCGTCTTACAGAAAAGATAAGAAAAGCGAAGCGGGAAGGGTCACAAAGAGCTTATTTAGGGCTCTGTTCCCGAGGCATACTCTTCTAGATAGAGAGGGTGTCAGGCTAGCTTTCAAAGAATGTCTGCAGAAAACATCTATCTAAATTCTCACACGTCCCCATTTTCTTGGTCTTTTTTCTTGCACCAGGCTTGCTTAGCTTACCTAGGGAAACAAGTAAAAAATAGGATATGCTTTCAAACTGGCCTGCGTAAGGCACTTTCAAAAGCTTGATCCCACTCCCGGCTAAATAACCTTCTTTCTTTACTCTCGTTCACGGTACAGTCATTCTTTCTATATAGAAACTGCTTTACTTTACAACCTACTATGCCTAGAGCCTCATTTGAGTGTATGAAGCTGATTGGAAGGATGGGAGAAAACAATGAATGGTACTAGGCTTTCTACCAACGGTGTACCATAAATAGCTGAGATCGAGCCAGGTTAAACAGATCAAGGGAAATCAGAGCGAGAATTTCTTCTGGTGGGTGAAAGGGTCTATCTAAAACTTCAACCTCATAGACAAATCACAGTGTCAGGAAAAAGGCAGCACAAACTGAGCCGTACTATGGCCATTTGAAATTCTAGATAAGATTGGAACTTTAGCTTATAGATGGAAATAGCCTGTGGGATCGATGGTACATCCGGTTTTCCACGTGTCTCAATTAAAGAAGGGTGGGCAGTATAACGGACCAAGTACTGGAAAATAAAGTGACAGTCAATTTCGATATGCTTGGTGCGCTCATGAAATAGTGCATTGGCCGCAATGGTTAGGGAAGCCTGCCTTGCCTGGTTTTCACAAATGATACGGGAGTCGACAGATAAATACCAAGGTCACTTTAGAAAAAAGGAAAATCAAGTTTTTTCTGTTTATACGGAGTGAGTGGAATTAAAGTGAAATACAGATTTAAGTGGTTAGCAAGGAAAGCTTTCAATTCACTAAGCGAAATATAGCTTCAAGCAAGCATGGATTTCATATGTCCAGCTCGCAACGTATCCGACGAAGTAAAGAAACCTCCTAGCAAATAGGTCTTTTTCGTGTTAAGCTTAGAACTTTTCCAACTGAAGATTCAATGTTTACGAGTGAGATTGAATAGGCTACGGCAACGCTCCGCGCCTTTCTTTCGTGAACCAGCAATTACAAGAAGAGACAGACGAGTATAGAATTTTTTTCAAGCTAGTTCCTCTATCCCACACTCTTGACTTGAAGGCCCATAGACATCACCTGTTGCACTCTACTACAGGAATCACTAAACTCTAAAACAGATACGCACAATTATAGGTGGTTCTTTGGATGCGAAGAGTTGTCGTTGAAAAGAATTTGATACAAACCTAACTATGAAAGAACTTCTGTCGCTATAGGGCCGCTGTTTTCCAAGGCGGAGGAAATAAAGTCCAGCAGCATCATATACAAAATGGAGAACTGTACTTCACAGAAGAGGATTAAAGTCTGGCTCCGTTCTGCCTTGATTTCATGGTTCAGCAGAAACAAGAAGCACACTGAAAGAAGAAAATAACGTTTTCATCAAAGGATACCCACTGTAAAGAAACCAAAGTCAAAAACGAAAACCAAATGTTTATGCATTGTTAACTTCCCACATCAGGCAGCATATTATCTAAAGATACTACTTTTTTAAGAAGGAATGTTTAACCATACTATAAGCTGCATGAATGAATCCAGGTTTAGTGACCAGGATCAGCCCCAAAGTGATTGCACGAGAAATCTTGCGCCCATGCTAGTGTTGCAACAATCAAAACCTTCGTGTCTTCCTTTTCTGTACCATAGAACAAATTCACATTAGTTAGTACCAGTCAGTGCTGTATTAAAATAATAAAATTTCATCTACATTTCAATCATGAACTAGGAGCACCAAAAAAGGGGCTTTCGAACTCAATCGAATTCCCAACACTAGCCTGTAACAAGTGTTACAATACGATGCTTTTCGTGGATTGGATTCCTAAACAATGGACTATGCCAACCAACCAAACCTACTTGAGAAGGGCTTTCCTACTTGCTTGCCTACTTGGGAATGGGATAGAAAGCCTGTATTCCCCGAGAACACAGTCTGACTCTATAAAACAACAACAACATTAGTGGATATAGACTAGGCTAAGGGACGGACTTCATCTCTGTTCTTACCCAAGGAAACCACTTTCTGGGTATCGATCGTAAGGGGCGGTATAGGAAAGGAATGGATCAATAGTAACTTCGCAGCAGGAAGAGTAAGGCGCTCCGCGGTGGCGAGGTCTCGGAGAAGCTGCTGTTCGTGTGCAAGAGCGAGCAGCACGGAAGGAGGTAGTGCTGAATGGAGCGTTTGAGAAAGTAATGGAGTATAGTGCTTACCACATGTTACGTAACAACCCCTGGTTGGCTAGCAAGTAGGGAAAGAAAGACCTGTCGAATTACCAATGGCAAAGATCCTCCTCTTAGCCCTCCCTTCACAAGCTTGACCTAATCTACCAAATTGGCAAGCATGCATATAAACAATAAATTTCATACCCTTGCTCCATAAAGTGTATGTCACTGAGTGTATAGGTGCAGTTCATCTTGTCAAAACAGTATCGAACTCGATCTGGCCATAGAGCTAAAGGTTCAAGTTGGACTCCTCAAGCTCCATTGGAAACTAGTGCACAAAGAAGTTTTTCAACCGCTGCGCGCCTTCTGCCTTACGTTAAAACACCTCGTTATGAAATCTTACGTATAGACATAATTGGCTAAGGCACTTTCCTACCGGTTAAGATTTCCAGTATTCTAACAATCATCACAAGCTAAATGGATAGCCTTGCTTTGAAGTAAAAAGATAGATTGAACTTATCTTTCATTTGTCAAATCTCTAAACATCAATTCAATGGAATTGATTCTGTTGAAGAAAATCGATAAACTGAAATCAAATGGAATCAGAAAAACCAAATCAAATGTCATTCCATCAATTGACGACAAAAGATAGGAATATGCATTAGATGGACAAATTTTCACACACTCATGTCAAAATGCAAGTAATCTTAAACTTTCTGATCATCAACTGATTGGCTCCGAAACGAAGAACTTCTTGGAGTACGTGTACTTCCTTTCCCACGTTCTAAATTCCTCTGTCTGAGAGATGGGCACTTAAGAGCTAGAAGACCCACATAACGAGTACCCATGAGGGAGGCGGGCTACAGTGCTCATGCAAGGCATAAACTTTCAAGAAAGAAAAATTCTACAAGCAGGAGAAGTATCCTAGGCAAGAAGAGGAATATCCTAGCAAAGAAGGTTAAATAAGCGGTTAAGAGAAGCTGACCAAGCAAGCTTCGAAGACGATCGACCAGTACACTCCAAAAAAGACAACCAAGATTGAGTGACACGCCACTAAGAGAAGAGAACCTTTTGAATACATAGAAAGCTTCCTGTCGCTACTCGGCTGTTTCGACCGTTACCCGGTAGACAGAGGCCCCGGTTCCAATATACTAGGCGCGGTACTCCCCACGAATTGGTTATGACTACGATAGAGAAATGCCATCGCTAGAGGGACGAGCGCTAGATACGCTAGAGGAACTTCACTCCTCCTTAGCTTCTTATTGGCAACGGCTTAACTCCAATAACGGAAGGGTATCGGAGAACCCCCTCTACGGTTGCCTCTACGGGATATACGGCAAAGGGATAGGAATAGGAGGGCCAAGAAGAGCACGGCCAAAGGCAAAGGGAACTTTTTCGGCTAAGCACATTTTCTAGCGATTCCTACGATCAATTAACGTACGAGGACTACGATTTTTTAGTAGTATTGGCAAGGGAAAGAAGATGCTATGGGAATGTTTGGAATGAAAGGACATCGGCTTCGGCAAAGAAAAGATCAGTTCATATGCTGTAGTTCCGAGTCATGCATTTCTTTCTTTCTTTTCACTAACATAGTACAGCAAATACAATTGTCATTAGGAAGGATCCTCATCCACTTCCTGATAGGTATGTGTCTGTAATCACATATTACAATTCGCATCTTTGCTGCCTTGTAAGAAAATCTTCCACTTGTCCGTCCTCTTGTCGAGTTGATAGAGCACTCCTCCAAAGCTGTCAACCAGCTTTGCAAACTCGTGTTCTTCCCAATTCCTGGAAGCCTTCTTGTTCCGATCCTATTTCCGCGAATAACAAGGATTTCTCTAGAATTTCATTCGACTCCTTGATGCCAGTCTGTGCTTGCTGTCATGCTGGCAAAAGCGGGGGTTTCGGCCGGTTTTACCTACTATTGGATTTGAACCAATGACTCTCGCCGTATGAAAGCGATACTCTAACCGCTGAGTCAAGTAGGTCAAGCTGAGTCAAGTCAGAGAAAATCGAAAAAAAGAGAAAGCCAACCAAAGCGCAACCAGAGTTCTCCGCGGGGTGGAGCGCTAAGAAAGAGAAAGCGTTATCGCTATACGAAATGAAGCAGCGGCTAGCACGCTAAGATAAACCACTTGGTTTAGGCCCCTGCTTAGTGGCGTGTGATTTCAACACTATTCAAGAGGTATATGACAAAAATGGTGGGAGAGACCTCTATGTTCCTCAGCTTAAATCATTCTATGATTGTTTACAATTCTGTCATCTATTTGACATGAGGGCTAGAGGGTGGTCTTGGAGCAAGAAAAGTGTTGAGTCCAGGCTGGTACGACTGAGACTGAGTTGGGCAGGAGCAAGCGGTTGGATTGGCCTGACTCTTCAAGACCAAAGATACTCGGCTTCCTCTTCATCAAGTCACGAAATTCGACCCTTAGTTAGCTGCACCAAAACTAGAGTAGGGCCAAGCAAAGCCTAGGATGAATCTATCTTCTAGTCTAGCTTCCGCTTACACTGAAGCTTCCACTCCCATATGGGCAAGAAGAGCTCCTTCTCTTTTTGCCAAAGCAAAGACTCGCCTTTCTTCTTTTCTGGCGGGATATGAAGACGGAAGCATGAGGACTGAGATGAATAGCCCATCCTTTAGTGAGCTGCTGAAAGACGTGCTGTTAGCCAACGCGAGTCATCAGTATGCAGGGAATAGGGTAGGTTAGCATATAAAAAATAAAGGACGTGAGATTGAAGCAAGAAAATCTCTTCCTTCCCCTTCCTATGCAAGCCTGATTAGCTAATGGAGACAGAACGGAGTCATTTTCCCTATGGAGCGATAGACAGAACCAAGGCGAATTTCTCTGTTAGGCATGATGACTACGTCATGTTTTCTTTTGCTGGAAAGCATCCACTCGGCCTTCTTCCCCAGTCTACCACTGATGGCAGATTAATCCCTCAATATGAAAACAATATCGAAGCGAGGACAGAGTCTTTGATCTCTGTTTTCGAACCCGAGACCTTTTGCTCAACCGTGAAAGGCCATTCCCAAGAAAAAAAAAAAGATAAATCTATCATCCAATTTGATCTCTAAGATAGACAAAGTCTGGTTCACCAAAGAGCCTTATCCTACGTCACTGCCTCGTCAACCTGACTTCCATTTCCTGACATCGGTACTTGTTTTCTAGTTTGCCCAGGAAAAGTGGAATTGAAACCTGCCGCACGCGTTCAATAGTATGCGCAGCTGCTGGTCTTTCACTTGGAATGGAACAGGTATATCTCTCTTTTCTTTGGCCCGGGGAATCCCAAACAAAATGTCGTCGGCGTATCGCGCATAGTAGATCCTGAGTGACCATTAGCAGCCAGCCAGTGCCATACCAACTCTGCCTCACCAGCCAGCGAGCGTAAGAATGGAGCGAGCGAGCCTGCAACTATGTAGCGAGCCTTTTCGAAACGATGCCAGACATTGCAATGAAAGAAAAAAACTTTCCTGTCTGTGTTATAGCTAGGACTTGGATGTTCCGGAATCCTCTTGCCGAGCTGGAACGACCCATCTCCTATTTCTGCTTCCTACGCCTACACGTTGAGTCTCAGTTACTCGAGAAAGACTTATTCATAGTGGAGATAGTCAACCTCCACCAGCAAGCAGCACCGGAGTGAATCCTTTCGATCTTTTGGGAAAATGATAATGAAAAAGGAGAAAAAAAACGCTGAGAGACACATTGCAAAAAGAATCGCTTATTTCAATGTTGTAAACTAGTGAGTGGTACAGGAGTTATGTGGTCAGTAACCCTCATCCTAATAGGGACACCTTGATTAGTGAGGTCAAGAATAGGTTTCTGTGCATCCAAATCTGTAACCCAGTTGATGAATTAAGAAAATGACATCAGGTTGGATCTGTAAGGGAGTATATGAGCAAGTTTGAAAAAGTAAAGGCCGGACTGATCTTGGAAAACCCTAATCTTACTGAGAAGTTTTTCTTTTCCTCTTTTCTAAGTGGTTTAAAGGAGGAAGTGAAGTATATGGTCACTGCTCAACACCCTAATAGTGTGAACAAGGCTTATGAACATGCTATGCACTATGAGTTAGCACTTGAGTCAGCCAGTAAGAAATCTAGAGTGGTACCTAGGTGCAGAATTCCGAAAGAGAGAGCGCGGCTCACTTCAAACTACCGCTTTCTTTCTACTTATGGGATTTGCACTAGAAAGACAGAAGTGGAAAGAGACAAAGAGGAGACTAGTAAAGCCAATTTCACCTAAAAAGCTGAAAATGACACTAACTTCTACTGTGGGCAAGTCATCATTTCCAGAATGAATTCAGTCGTAGAATGCTGAAGTAGAGCAGTACCAAGGTTCGGTTTTGGGACAGACAGAAAGTTGGATAAGAGGATCGTTCTTAGCCCCAGCTACGAGAGAATAATATGCATCTTCCGTCATTTCATTAGACGTTCTTGTTGGATTTGAACGCGCATCGGATTACTTACCTTCTACAACCTTCTCTATTTGAATTCATCTCTAAAAATAGAAAAGCTTCTTTCTTCTGGATTCAGTGTTCAGATTAGCTTCCTTCCGAAAGCAAGTATACCGAGCATTCATTCGATGACATCTAGGTCCTAAATCCAAAACCTTAAACACTAGATCACCGGCATACCTAGCGTAAAAGAAAAGAAGAGTTGCTGCCCATTTGCATGTTCCATTGCTTTTTCAAGAGCTAGGTCTAATGGAAAAAAATTCATTAATAATGGTGAAAAGGGCTCCCCCACACTCATCTGCCTTTCCCTTCTTCTACCCGCAATCAATGTTGTACTCAAATCCTCTCCGGCCGGAGAGGGGGATCTCTTAAGCAGAGTATTCCGAGTCTAGGGCTAGCGGAAGCGTTGAAGAGGGATATCGTTTTCAAAGAAGGCATGGGGTCCTTTCGTTTTTGTAGAGACTTTCACAATATACCAGTGGATAATACCATCCAAGAAAGAAGGCACATAAAAAGAATCCTAATCCTATAGGAGATAAAGAAAAGTGTTCAAGGCTAGGGCTAGTTTTGAATAAATTGAAGGACAGAGTCATTTGGCAATGGTGCCCTTCGGCTTGTACTGTGTAATAGTTCGGCTTGTACTGTGTAAGAGAGCGACTGATGCCCCAAAGGGTATCAGGAACGTTGGAAGAGATTGTGATTCTTATATTCAGTGCATTGTTGTTCTTCTTATCTTATCTTATTGGGGATAATAGGTGCCAGCAACCCCCTATATCCTCTTGTACGGGATGAATGACTGGTGCTGGCCGTGAATTCAATCGATACTTAAATTCACTTAAATGAAAAAACCACCATCAAACCATGTGTTAAATATGATGCAATTATGTTATTAACAAACAAATCTGTTTTCGCGCAGAAGTTCAATAATAATGGAACTTCTTTATTAAAGGGTTTTAATAAGCTTAAGATTATTCAAGAAAATAATAAGAGCTTTCAGCAGAAGAAGAAGTTTTATGAGGACTTGTCTATTGATAAAATGAAAGAAAATATGATAAATTATAGAATAAAATATGAGCCGGATAAGGACATGACAAAGGATAATACAAATTTCTACTATACAACTGGAGGTAAATATTACCATCCAGGACTCAAACATATGATTGATCCCTCAAATGAGTTGGAAGCTATTTTTCCTTATAAAGAATCTTATATGCGAGAGTTCTTTGGTATACGTAATATAACACCTCTTCATTATTCGGAATTAAAACGAGATAGCCTATTGTTGGATGCGTATAAGCGTGGTAAAGAAAGTTTGGAGTCTTCCCTTGAATATAAATTGAGTCAATTTCAGAAAATAAACCACACAATCTCACATAAAGTTACCCAATGTGTGGTCCATGTAGTTACAAGTCAATCACTTTCTGGAGTCAGATACGTTTATGGCAACCTCCTTGCTCTAGTGAAATTAGGTTGTTTTACTACAGTATGGTACAATTATACGGAGTGTGCACCAGATTTCTTATCCAGTGGTATGTTACCAGATAATTTTGTAGATTTTTTCAAAGATGTATCTGAAGTCCCTGGTTCAGAAGAGTTATTACTCTTGGAAACTAAGGATGATACAACACAATCTATCGTAGAAGCGGATAAACTTTTGAAGGATACTATGCAGATAGTGGCGGAGGAATTGGCAGAAGGATTGCCTGATGAAGATATGCCCATTGAAGATAGTAATTGGATAAGTGTTGGAGTGCTGGTATGTATTATCTGTATTTCAGTCGTTACCGTTACCCATTTTATGAATTGATTCTGACTCTTGTCTACTGACAAAGGCAAACCTTCAAGAAGATATTCTTTCTTTCAGAACTTGTATACGTCGCCCGGAGGGCACTGCTAATATGTCAGCGATACACTGGAATAGGTCCAGGTAAATGATTAGCCCGGAGCGAGGTAAAGGGTAAATCCCTGTACGAGAGGAGGGGAGCTGATAGAAAATGACTACGGAGGAAAGCTAGAGATTTTCTTCTTTTTGGTGGGTATCGCGAACGGAGGAGAAGGCTGAAATGTATTTCCGGTTTTATTGGTCTCACTACGTTGGGTTCCAGTTGCATTCATTTCGATACTTGATTTATCACGGAAGTCTGATGTTACGGCTCGCACTAGGGAAAGAGTAAGGTTTGACTTGACTTAAAGATAAAGAGATAGTTGCTTCTGAAGAGAATAGATAGGTGCTGCTAGGAAGATAGGAGTTCTTGCTTTGTAGTTCCAGGGTAGCTAGTAGTTTCTTGTTCCTGGCTTTTTATTTTTCTAGTTCCAGGAGTTGACTAGTTATTGTATGGAGCGAGGGATGGGTAAATCCCTTTCCGAGAGGTGCTAGGAAAACAGAATACAGGTATACTCTATTCCTGGAATTAGGCAAAACAACCCGGTGGGGTAAATAATAAGTCGTTCTCATGACAGCATGAGCTAGTCTTTTCTTTTCGAGGAGGGGACACAGGTTAGTGACTTATTTATGCGAAATCCTCAACTGAATATACGAGAAATACTAATATGCATTTTCTAACTAACAAAACAGTGTTCGATTATTTACCGGATAAAAGATTGTCTAATAGTCTAATAGGTATTTCTGGATATACCAAATCAATGTTAAATTCGAGGAGTATCTTTGCCATTGGTAATTCGAGTCGGCAATTTTCAATATGTAAAACATGCCCATTAAAGCCTTCATGTAATGACGGCAATAAAGTGGAGCTTATATCTGCAATTGACTCTATCTATAACGAAGAATGGAGGGTCAGAGGTGTACTCCCTTCCAGGAAGGATAATTTGCAAAAGGAATTGCTTGTAAAAGACAACATCCTTTTAGGACCAATTGATTATTATCAATTTAAGAAATCGGAAATAAATGATTTATTCTATTCAATGCTTGATATGGAATCAAGAAACGGGTACTTATGGAAGAATGAATGGGTTGATGATGATGTAAATATGATTGGGGTGTATACGTGTAGAGAACCAACTGATTTATTTCTAATGACGGCGTTAGAGAGGGTTATATTAAGGGAAATATGTTATTCATATCTTGCACCCATTACCACTAACGTTTCAACATTAAATGATCTCAAGTACAAGCACTACGATTTCTTGAATAGACAGCAAAATGTTGTTCAACTAATCATGATAGACTTGACACCTTGTATGGAACAAGTAATGAACTCACGTATATTGAAATGTTTTGATACTTCAAAGTGCAAAGGGGTGGTTTTAAATTTAGTAAAACAGATTCTCTATCAATCAATCTATGATATGAAGAGTAAAAAGTTGATTTCAACAAACAATCTAATCCCTCCAATAGGAGAAATAACCAATGTGATTTTACATCATTTCTATCAAAATGTGTTCGATAAAGTGTTCGAGGAGAAGTTTCCTGGAATAACTTATACCCGATGGGGTCATGAAGTAGTTATAGCAATCAAGAAGAATGAATCATTTACATTTGATAATGATACTATTACTAGTCTATTAGAGGAAATCGATCTAGATGCGGATTTCGCTTCCATATTTTCAAAAGACGGTGGCTGCTTGCCGGCTTGTCACGGAGAAAAGGCGATATTACTACTCGAAGATGGGTGTGTATCGGTCTGGAGATACGAGGATTTGTAATAAGATTTGGAAGCACTAAATAAAAGCAATGGAGAGTTTCAAATAGGAGCCCGTAGTGCCTGTTTCCTTACCGGGGAGCTCAACCATATAGCCAAAGAGAAGGATTAGCTAGATGGGATTTACCCCCGTCTGTTCCCATAAGATAGGGATGGGGAAGATAAAGAGAGTTAGAAAAAATGATTGAAAGAAGATAAGAAAATAGAGTGAGGGATGCCCCAAAGGGTATCAGGAACGGAGGAAAGGAGGGGGCTTGATTGGTGTCAGGATTACACCGATGTTGTAGGTTCTCTAGTAAGGATGTCTACTAGAGGGTTGATGAATATTGTATTGTAAAGAACATATCTTTATACAGTATTCTAAACCGAGGTATATACAGCATCTAAATAGAAAAACCTTTCGTATAATTAATTACGTGTAATGTCAAATTATGAAATGGCTTCATAGCTTATCCTTAAGTTTTCGTGATTTAGTATCCGAAAATACAAAATATTTGAAGGGTCGTAATGAAACTATCTCTTCTCACGATGGATGGTTGAATAAAAACAAATTGCATTTTTTAGTTGATGAGAATGATCAAATGAGTATGGATCCATTTCTATACAAATGTTTGCGAGATCCGAAAATATTAAAATCAATTATAGAGGAAAATACTATAAAGAGTTATCAACTCGGTTTTAGGGTTTACAGTCCAACTACCAAATCTATGACTGCTGAGTTAAGTAGAATTACGGAGATTGTACCTCTAGTAAAGTATAACTATCATTACATCCGGGACATGCTTAGTTTAAGGAATATATCTCCAATGAGATTTGGTGAAATCTCCATGGAAAGGAGATTATTTAGGAATTACAAAATGCTTGCTGATAATACATTAAGTATAATGTCCCGGAAATGGATGGAAAGTTTAGTTAATATTCGTACATTTCACTCTAGAGATGATATAACATTTATTTATGGAAATATCTTTCTTCTTGTCAAATTGGGTTTTTATACCGTTGTATGGTTCAAGTTTACACCCGGCGTACCTCCCGTGGAAGATTATCCAACATCCTGTGATGTCTTTCTCAATGAAGGATCAAACGTACCTGGTTATAGTAAGATAATATTCCAGGAAACGAAGGATATTTCACAAACAGTGGTGACTGCCTTTAAAGAGGAGCCTTTTGATAAAATGGGTGTCAAGGTGTTGATTGACAACAATATTCCACTCAGTAAATTTCGGGTTGCAGTGGGTTTAGCTATAATGATTGGTTTCAGTTTATCGATTGGTGTGCTACCAGATTTGAACGAAGTATTACAATATTAATATAGCAGTGAGTTAAATACACAAAACACTACTTGATTGAGTCAAGTCAAAGTTGACAAAGGTAAGCGTGAATGCTTTAGGTTCGCTACGATAGTTGTTACTCACTGGGTCAACAAGTCACGGTATAGTTGTTTACAAGGTTGGATCGACTGACTTGAGAAAGAGAATGCGGCTGATCGCAATGAGCGGATACGGATCTGGTTTGGATAGCCCAGCCATCTGGGTTGCCAACTACGGATTATCGGGTTAATTCGATTCGTGGGTGGAGATGGAAGGCAAGCTGGTTACGATAATGGAGATACCCGGATCTAGGAAAGCAAGCAAGCACTTTCGAAAGCAGGTAGTAGGGATGGGGCAAAGGGGAATACCTCTACTCTCGCATCGAAAATTAATACTTCTACTCTCGGCCCTATTAGGTAAGATCAATCCGCCTGTGTGGTGGCGAAGGGACTGTGCTGTAAGCAGCTAAGTCTCAATCTCAAAAGGAGAGAAAGCCAGTGACTAATCGTTCCCCCTTTCAAAGCTAGCTCTTGGGCGAGCCTGCCCTTCAACAAGCATCATTGATACTAGATCAGGTACCTTCTGAAATCTGCTTTGGGAATCATATGAAAGAGGTCAGCTCTTCAATCGAATCCTTCAGCTCATACAGTTGATCTGATGGGCAACTCAAACAAAAAGAAAGACTTCTTCTTTCAGTTCTACTCTTTAGTGAGTGATGCCCTGGCTGGGTATCGGGAACGGAGGGGGCTGGTTGAGCAGGAACGAATAGGGGATGGCCTGGTACAGGAAAGGGTGGTCGGTATGAGGATGTCGATTTCCTGTTTCTAGATTTCTGATTTAGGATTTCTAATTAGGATTTCGGGATATCAATTCCAGGTTAGGATACTTTACTTGGATCAGGGGCCTGCCCGAGCGACATCCCGAGGCGGGCACCGAGGGTGGAGCTTTCCCCGAGTGACAATGACTACCACCCTAGCATACTCAACAAGGAGATTGGGTATACGGTTTAGGGAACATGGACTTCTCTATTTGTAGAAGACACATCACCTGGGTCTGGAGCGGAACTGGTTGTTGCTGTTCTCTTTTCTTCATCCGGAACTAGGTCCCGGGGAATGGAAGAATCTAGGTCCAGGGGCAGAGGAAGACAGTCTTCGGGGAAGAGAGTCTTCCTCTACAGGAAACCAGTGCTGGCTATCCGTGACCTATCTTTTACCTACCTTCCTTCAGCTTCTAACTTATCTTTTCCCTACCTTGCTTCTGCTAATCCTTCGTCTTTATTAACCCATTCTTTGAACCTACCTACCTATCTGCTTAAGCCTATCCTTCCTTCCTTAACTGCTATCTTTCCTTGCTTTCCCTTAGCTCTTGTCCGATAAACCCTCTCTTCCCCGAAGAGAGTATTCCTCTACATGAACCATAGCTTTCCTTGCATTGATTGACGGAAGAGATAGATGGCTTTGTGTAATCTTTGTTTGTGTTGTTATTCATTAAATATACCAAGAGCTACACAGAAGCATATTATGACACCCAAACTAACGCCTGCTCTCCATTTTCTGTCTATGTTGTCAATAACTATTGGTATTTCATCCGGTAGCTGGACATCTATTGGAATTCCCATCTCCTTCGAAGTATTTGAATTAATGTCATTTAATGGAAATGGAGTCTCTCCCCAGATTGACATGACTATGTCTGATAGATCCTTTGTTTCCTGCAGGGTGATCTTTGTATACCCATGCACTATTGCACTTTCATCTAGAAAATGATCCCAGGCCATAAAATACAGTTCATTTGGGTGGATATCCATATTCCAAGGCATAAACTTGTACCACACAGTAGTGTAAAAACCCACTCTGACAAGCGCGTAAATAATACTATATATGGTTGTTATTCCTCCATCCGTAGATGATAATGTGGTCATTTTCACTAAACAATTGGATAAATGGTAGCAATTCCCTGATATTCCCTCATATCGATTTAAGAATGCTCTTTTATAGGCAGGCCATAACACTGTTTCTAGCCATTTATTACCTTTATCTATCCCGGGTTTCAATTGCTTTAAAGATAGCAAATCTTTCCAAGAATTCAACTTCCAGCCATTTAATGTTGCGTTAAAAGTAACAGTTGGGGTACCCCAAATCAAATGAGCACCACCTGATAGGGGGTCATAAACTTCATATGTGATTTGATGAATCAAATCTTTCTTATTTAACGAATCCACATATAACAGTCTCTTATATGCTTCTTGTTCATTTAAGGATTTGAATATATGCCGTCCATTAGAGAGAATTGAATTAGATCCAATATACTTACTATTTGTAGATAATAACTTCTGATATAAACCCTCTAATTTGAACAATAATGTTCTATTAACCACTGATGGACCACATTTCATATCAGGTACTTGAAATTGATTAGCTCTATCTCTATTCAGTAATAGAGACTTATCGAACTTAGAATACAAATCAAACAGACGGAGCAAATCGTGTCTCATGTTGGTTTATCTTTTTCATTTCTTTGGAATGTTGGGATTTGTCTTTTTTATAGTTGAAAACCAGACCCAGGCGCTCTCCACTGTTCTGGTAGAGAGCTATTTAATCCCTAGTCTACTTTGAACGGCTAGAGATTTCAGGGAATCAACTTAGTATGCATACACAGATCAGTAAGAAAAGAAATTGAGAGCTTGTAAATTCATTGTGTAAAAGAATGGTTGCTACGAAAAGGGATTCGTATATACATTCAATGGTAGTATCGGATTTAACGACTTCTCCATCTTTTTTATTCCATTAAAGCCGATGTTATTGGTTCAGAAGGAATAAACATATTGGTTGCTATGAAGCATGCTATCATGATAGCAGTACCAACACATGCATAATTATGCGCAGCAACAGCATTATTTTCAATGTTGTATTCACTCGGGGGAAGTATATCAGTGAAGGGGTTCTCCTTTTGATATATTGATATAGCAGTCTCAACGATGTCTTTTGTCAAGATGTAATTAACCCTCTGGTACCCCGGAAGAACGGCTTTCGGGTTCCGAAAAGTTTCATACGGCGGTGCTGGCATGAATCCCTCTGGTAGTTCTGAAGGAAAAGAAGTCCCTGGAAAAAACTTGTACCAAACAACTACCCCTACCCCCGTCATAACAAGTGTATTAAACATACCCCATACATACTTTTTGGTAGAGTGGTCAAAAGTCTTTGTTACTACTTGCACTATACTGGATAAAAAGGCATTTTTCCCAAATCTGTCATTCAGAGATTTAAGACCACGTGCTAAAAAACAGAGATTGATGGTATTCCAATCAATAACCATTTTCCCAATATGCTGTATTCCTAAAGATTCCTTAATTCTTAATAATTTCGTTAATGAAAAATATTGATTTTCTTTTATCATCCAACTACCCGCTATTGGGGTAACAATCCAATCACGATTTCGTAAATCGGGATTTTGAAAAAGCAATTCTAACCTATCAACGAGGAGTGTTGGTACCTGTACCCATAAATCGAGTTTAACGGTATCTTTGAATTTTACATACCTATAACATGCGGTTATAAAAGTTACTAATCTTTCAAATACATATACAGATGCTAATGATAAAAAATACACGTACAATTGATTAATTAAACAAGATGTTATACTACCTAAGATAGGTGATATACTACCTGCGAAAGCATGGATAGAAGCCAAAATGCCGTTTATATAGTCAGTTGTTATGGCCATATAATCGAAGAATTGTGTCGGGATGATATTAGGAAATACCTCCGTTATTTTAGATAAGTACCCTTTGAGCAAACTTATGATTAGATAACTGATACCTGTTCTCGGGGCTCCAGAATCAGTTTCACTAATACCACCGTTTGAACCACCGTTATCACTATTCCCTTTTCCACCAACTGGGGTAATTATACCTACCGGTTTTTCAATATCATTCTCTCGGGTTTCCTTATCAGATTTACAGCTATCACCACTGCCACTGTTTGAACCACTGTTCTCAGTATTACTTCCGTTATCACTATCTATAGAAGCTCTGCCTATGAAACTGTCCACCGAGTCATTACTTGAATGAGTTCCGTAACTCAACGAATCCATCATATCTACATCGTAATATTGTAGTAATCCTAGTAAGAAATTAATCATGATGTTTTGTTTGTCTCATTTGTTTGTTTGGGATTTGAGTTAAGTTGGCATACCCATGTGTTTATTTCTTTACACCTCTAGTCGTGTTATTGGCTAGAGAAAGACAACCTGATATTAACCATTTCCAAATAAAGCTGATCAAGAAAGCAGAGCCATAACTTCACCTGCAACCCAACCCTATGCTAAAGAAGGTGCAAGAAAAGCTTATGCTGGTGCAAGAACTTACCCTCTCTACGAAAGAGACCCTCCCACTGCCCCAGCGCCCACTTCCTCGGACCGGACGAGTTATATTCCTTTTTAGCTATTTCACCCTGTCTCCGCTTCTTCTATATCTGATGATACCTTAGCCGAGGACGAAAACGACTACGAGGAAGAAAACGAATGAAGGCCGATTTCCTTTTCCCGGTGGTGGCTACCTCGACTCCAATAACAAAGAAGAACTGTTTATTTTTTGCATTTCTAATAGAGAGCGAAGACTAGGCTTATGATGTCTCATATATAGTGGATTTGTCAACCGATGGATCTTCGCTACGCGCCTACTGATGTATGAGTTTATTTGTGTTCTTTTCTTGTTCAAGCAGAACTCAACTAGAGAGTTTATGTCAAATAGAAGAGTTGTTCTTAGGGAAAGTGTGTCAGTACCCACTGCCGGGATAGGTCAAATAGGTGGTGCGTACCTGAGAGAGAGAAAGATAAGCAAACTAGATATTATATTACTCCTCTCTTGTCTTATTTGTATGCGTCACTAGGATTCCTTCCTTTCTGACTACGCAGGGTTCTTGCTCACCTCCTCCTCTCTAAGCTAGGAAAGAAATGTATTGGATAAGCAACAACAAATCAAAAGGTATGAAGTGAATCCCCTTTGTACGAAGAGTAGGAGCCCAAGACGGGCTAACTAAATGTCGAGTATACCCCGGAGGAATACTAAGTAACAAGTGCGAGCGCTAGGGGTACCAAGTCCAGTGCCTGCGAGAGAATACCCTGCGGCAGAAACGGGAGGGAGCTGAACCATATTTGGAATGAGCGCTTGCCAACCGTTTACTGGCATACTACGTAATTGAAAGTTGAACCCCCGAAACGTCTCAAAATTGGAAATACCGAGGCGCGCAGCGATGTTTCATGAAGTAAATCCAGGTAAACCTAGTCGTAAACAAAAATGACATAGTAGCGAGAGCCAGATAGGGAAGGCACGGGAAGCTGTATGCGTTAACCAGATGATCGGGTTTATGGAAGAAGCGGGCGGGAGTTGGGCTGGGCTAGGACGAGGTTAGAGAAGCTGGACCAAGCCATGCTCGAGCAAGGCAACATAGGCCAAATCAGACTTAATGGCAGCTTCCAAGAGGTCAATTGGCCCTGAGGGCGGCACTGGTCATTATTGACCTCAACATTGTGGGAGGTTTGACGATAATTCGGCTCTTGCTGTTGAGGAGTAGACTGAGTTTGTTGTGAGGGCTGCTGACGCTGCAGTTGGCATTGCGGGGCTCTCTATAACGTGAGAGGAGCTGGAGCGGAATGGCTTGAATTGCTTTTCTGAATTAACTTCCAAACTATTAATGAAAAAGAATTCAATAGAATTGAAGTGAAAGAAATAAGTAGCGGCGCTTTGCTTGCTTGGAAACGAAGTAGCAGATTTATTAGTAGTCTTTTCTTGGCTGGTAACTATTCAAACTGAGCTAGCCCTCTTTCTTGATACCTATGTACTGTCCACATAGAGTACTGTTTCGTGAAAACCAATAGGCATTCTACGACTACGAAATCCAAATGGAAGCAAGCCCTCCCTAGCTTGGTAGAATCTGTTTCCAGCTGAGGAATTGGAATTAGCACATCGAAAGAGTGAGGCCAAATTGGAGAAGATCAATTCTATCACGAAAGAGCTACTCGCTTCATGCCCCCCTCTGTGTGGAATTCCCTTTCATCGTTTTTTGTAGACTCAGGAAAAACTGCTCCGTCTCAAGCTCTACTCAGACCTTCTTCTCCGTCAAACCGTGGATTTGGATTCCAGTAGCCTATGAACGAATTCCCGATGCCATTTGTCAAGATCTGGTGGTATCCGAAACTATTATATTCCTGGTACTGCCCAATCGATTCTTTATCTCAAAGCTCTTGATCAAAGCAATGGAGAGTTAAAAATAGGAGCCCGAGCTCTCATTCTAAGACTGTTCACTTCCATTCTTGGGCTGATGGGAGCTTTCCTTCAGAGCCAGGACGGATTCCTTATTTAGGAAAAGATAGAGATCAGACTTTCGATTTGCTTCTTCTCGCTCACCTTCTTTCCTTCTGAGTCCTCCCATGGATGATACTTTTTTTAGTTACTATTCGTGTCGGTGCCTTTGTCCGACTTTGTATGCCCAATCACCTACTAAGCAAACAAGGACTTCCCTTCTCTTGGTTTTCCGCTATGACAAGGTTCAGTGGACTTTCCAGTGGCTAGTTTCATTGTCTAAGCTAAGCTCCTTTCATACTTAGTCTATCTTTTCTTTATGGCCTATGGACCTACGACACCTCCAGAAGGATGGTGCGCCGCATACCAAGCGACTGAGGTGCTTAACTTCGACGATTGGGGATCGATCCCACTTGACAATTTCCATAGAGAATGATATGTTGTTGGTAACATGTGGATGGATGCCAATCAAGTAGAAAACTTTCTAAGTGGTTCACAAGTGAAAAGGAGTTTTTGGTAATTGGACATGTTGTGCTTGACCACCCAGGATGAGTAGCAGGCTTAGCTATCGAAGTGATAGGCCCGTAGACCATTTTCTCTTTATTTCTCGGAATAGCTAGCTAGAATCTGTTAGCGATGATTGGTATTTGCAAGTTTCCGCTTCGAGTTAGTCGATCTTTCCCAAGAAAGGCTAGAGGGAGACATTTCGAAAGGTCTTTCTTTGAAGCCAGGACAAGGCCCATGAGATTCATTAAGTAAGTAGTGGGGCAGCCTTCTTAGAGAAGATTTTTTTAGAAAAGCAGAGCGAGAGCGAGTAGGTAGGAAGTGTAACGTTGAGATCTCTCCCTTCTCCCTCCGGGTTCCTTAGTTTGATAGGTGATCCTAGCATTTTCAGTAAGCCAACCAAAGACTGCCTACTTGTTCTATGGAGGATCAGAAGCTGCACCAACAATGCTTCGATATAAGGAAGGATTTATTAAGGGAATCCTGGATAACTGAAGATTTGTTTTAAGTGGAGTGTTCATAGGTTTGGCTGTGAGCATGTTTGCCTTCTTAAGTAGATTTCTCAAGTACTGTTGAGTAAGAAGGATACCTGAACTAGTAGAGGTGACCTCAATACCCAGAAGTGAAGTTGACCAAGATCTTTAATGGAGAATTGCTGATGTAAAGTATGTCAGAGGTGTTTCATTGCAGAAGATGAATTACCAGTAACGATAATATCATCAACGTAGATCAAAATGTAAATGTAGGAAATCCTACCCAGATTTCAGAAAAAATAGAGAAGGAACAGGACCAGTCACAGCAAACACTGATGATGAATGATGAAGAAAGGTGATGGCATCCCAACGGATATGGAGAAGGATAAAAAGCAGCAGAAGAAAACAAGTCCTGAGTTAGTGAAGGAAGCTTCATCACAGAGACCTCCAGTAGTCAAGATCAGTCCCATTAAGGAGACCTATGAGCTGGATATGAGATACGAGGGGATTTAGCCTTCAGAGAGAGAGTGTATTTGACGAGGAGAGAGATGCTTAGCTTACACACTAGAACAGAACATAACTGAGCTACTGTTTTTGAAATACCAACTGACTTCACTTCAACTTCTCCTTCTCTTGTTCACACTTATCCTGACCTTGCCAAGCTTGACTTAACAACTTCTACTGCTACCGTGATTCCAATCCCTTCTCTTTCCATTGTTTTTTCAGAGCAACACGCCGCAGCCTCTCCCATTCTCAACGCGCCGCTGTACATTTCCATCTTGCCTTCGTAATCATGCTAGCAGTTATAATAAGAATTCTATCGTAAGAACACTAGCTGGAGAAGGGAATCTGACCTGTCCATTGTAATAATTCCATCGTCATCTGGTTATCTGGACATTGACATCAGACCAGCTATTTCCATTGTTATCAAAGGCCAGAGTCAATAGGTTTCGTTCACTTAGGACGCTGTTGCCCAACCAAGCCCCATAACCTTGATATCCAAGGAACGCTGTCCAAGGTTTTTCCCCGATACCCGATTCCCGAGCGTTGAGAAATACTGGTTTATTGAGTCAAAGCAGAGTGACCTGCGGCCTGGTGTTAGCAGGCTGAGGACACCAAACAAAAGCTGGAAAAAAAAGAACTATATAAGAGTTTGATCGGATTCGCCAACCTCCCTAAATTTGCCAACCAAAAACTGTCCCGATAAATAAGCTTTCCCCGAGAAGCTGATTTAGTTAGTGAGTGAGCCGCTCTTTTGCTCCGCACCTATAGTAAAAAATTCTACCCAGGCGCGAAGCGTAGGAGGCAAAACAAAAAGTGTTAAAAAGAAGAGAGATACCAAGCCGGGCAACTTCCCCTAGTAACTACTGAACACAAAAGCCAAGGTGACCCAGAACAATTATTTAACTTATTTCTTTTCGAGTTTAAGAAGGACCTTGTGCGCGGTTCACGACTCCCGGTGCTTAGAGATGCGGTTCTTCACTACAGCAGTGGTAAGAAAATCCAAGTCCTTACTTAAGTTAAAGATCTTGTGTGAAGAAGCTCTCATTCTCTAATAGAAGGATTTTATTGTTTTAGAAGATGCAGATAGGCTGATAGCTGGACTATTAGGTATTGCATGATTGATATAACCCTGGCATTTATCATTAAAGTCCGCATCTTGGCTTGGAGGATGTACCGGTAGGCTCTTGTCATTTGTCATTTGCCAATACTGGACATTTGGTGAAGGCCGGATGTGGATAGCGCTCACCTGATACTTGGACTCGAAGGGGACCAGGTCGTGTCTCAATATCTTCAGTAGAGTCATTATATGATATATGTCTTTCTTTATAGATTTGGAAATCCGTGTATCAATTGTCCCTGGCTCTCCCTTTTGATAGCCAAGAGTCCCGATCTTTCACTCCATCATGCCTTCGGTAAGGGCTGGCTCACAAGATACAGCCAGAGGTGTGTCCTTGCTTGTATTATCAGAAATCACCGATCCACCAACCCTTGCATTTCGTTCTAGCGACAAGGACCTACCTTATACAGTCCCTATGAAGTTGCTGAAACTTTCAATGCACTGAAACAAGACAACATGACAGTCAATGCTTATATTGATAAGTTTGAAGATTTAATGACTATGTTGAAACAAGATACACCGGAGCTAACCGAAGAGTGGTTTGTAAAATGCTTTGTCAACGGCCTTCGTCATGACATCAAACACCAACTCAGGCCTCTCCATCCAGAGTCCCTGACTGATGCGTACTGGCAGGCCAAAGACATGGAGATAGCTTTGGACTATTATGCAAAGAAGAATAAGTTTGCAACTAAGCCTCAAAATACTAACACTTTGAATGGGGTTTGAATAATAGAGAAAAGATTGAAGATGCAAAGCCAGTTAATGGCAACATGAATACCAGAAATGCCCTTATTGAACAAAGGAGAGCTTTAGGGCTATGTTTTCAATGTGGTGATAAGTGGGCATCAGTGTAAAAAAAAATAAAGGTACACATGTTGGTAGGCAGTGAAGAAGGTCAGTTTGAGGTTGGTGACAGTAGTGAACCAGTTGTAGAGGGTGTGGATGTGAATACAGTGCAAGTATAAGAAGTTGAAGCTGATGAGGCCATTGTGTCCATGTGTGCAACCTCATCTAATCCTAATCTTTCTACAATGAAATAGAAAGGGGAAGTAGTAGCTAATAAAGCTATCTGTGCACTGTTAGACAGTGGGAGCACCCACAGCTTTATCAACCCAGTGGTGATTGATGGGATTAAGTGTAAATTAGTGAAAACTAATCCAATGGTTGTGACTGTAGCAAATGGTCAAAAAATTGATAGTTATGCTAAAGGCACAGGGCTATCTATTCTTTCTAATGAGGAAAGCAGAATAGGGGCCGATATGAGTTCATGTTTAATACGGCATTGGAACTAGGTATCAAAGCAAGTAAGGGTAGGGCAACGTTTCAGGTATTAAAACCATTTTAGTCAAGAGTTCTTCCTGTCTTCTTTTCTTGTTGTTACGTTGGCAAATACTAGGGCTTGGCAGGGCTTGCAAAAATTTTTGGAAAGAGAAGAAAAGAAAATGAAGCGCTAGTTCGAGGGATATAATATAATTTGTTGGGAGGGAGTCTTTTTCTGTCTTGAGGGTTTTATTTGAAATCCAAATCGAAATGCCTCAACTTGATAAATTGACTTATTTCTCACAATTCTTCTGGTTATGCCTTCTCCTCTTTACTTTTTATATTCTATTTTTTAATAATAATAATGGAATACTTGGAATTAGCAGAATTCTCAAACTACGGAACCAACTGCTTTCGCACCGGGGGAACAAGATCCAGAGCGAGGACCCTAAGAATTTGGAAGATATCTCGAGAAAAGGTTTTAGCACCGGTCTCTCATATATGTACTCCAGTTTATCTGAGGTATCCCAATGGTGTAAGACCGTCGACTATTTGGGAAAAAGGAGGAAAATCACTCTGATCTCAGATTTCGGAGAAATAAGTGGCTCACGAGGAATGGAGAGACAGATTCCCTATTTGATCTCGAAGTCCTCATATAACACTTCCTCCAGTCGGAGGACTTGTTGGAAAAATATAATGCTCACACATGTTCCACACGGGCAAGGAAGCATAATCTAATGAAAGCCGTCTAAGATTCTTTTCTTTCTATACTATAGGTATAGGAAAACCCTGAGGAGAAAGGATCCTTGCCTAGAAGAGAAGGGATCCAGAAAAATAAGGATGTAAGGAAGCTGAAGCGGAAATGCAATTCTAGGGTGAGAAAAGGGTTGTCTCAGGTACGGTACGCCTGGGGCAGGATGGAATCTCGTTTATATATGGTAATATTTATGCACTTGTCAAAGTAGGGTTTTACACTACTGTATGGTGGAAGTTTACACCTTGCGGAATTGATATTCCTCCAGAAGATCCGCTTCCTATATCGTGTGATTTCATTTTCAATGACAAAGCTATAGTGCCTGGATATACAAAGATAACACTCCAGGAAACAAAAGATATATCAGACATAGTGATGTCAGCCCGTGATGATACTCCTTTTCACTTTGATGATACTTCTTTTCACTTTGATGATACTCCTGGAGATGATAATCCTTTAAATGAGAAGCCTCAGCTGGATCCAGCAATAGAAATAGCAATGGCCAATATTGATAGAAAATGGCGAGTAGGTGTTAGTTTAGGTATCATGATTGGTTTCTGTGTAGTTATTAGTATATATCCTGATTAACAACCATGATACGGCTTTTCGGATCTCAGGAAAAATCCACCTTGCCCTAAGCACCTCCTGTGTCACTCGAACGCCTGGCATACTAATACGAGCCGCATACTTAAATACTAGTGACATATTGGAGGAAGGGAGATTATTGGAATACTAGAGGGATAAGAACTGCAGGCTGTAAACGCGACTTGCTCTGCTCGTCCTAAAACCCTTTTCTATAGTAAGATAGATCAAAGGGCCTAGAAGGGCTAGCATGGACCGAATAAGACACATACTCTGTCTAGATAGACGATTTCTTCTTTCATTTCAACTCAAATAAAAGCACTTTCTTTCAAGCTTATTAGCTTGTGCAGTAAAGAAAAGAGCAAAGCAATTCCAACATAAACTGACACTTTAGGATCCTCTAAGGATATCTATACTACCCCTATGTAGGGAAGGTACTAAAAAGAAACTCAAAACTAGCACTACTAACACAGGCTGAAGAGGATGACCTCGAAAAAGAATACAATTAAAGATGTGGCCTGTAGGCTCGGTACCTTCCCGAGCAACAGGTCGAAAGGAGTGAATGGACGGGTGAAGACGGTCCTCCCAAATGCGGATAGAATGTCCTTTGTGCACCGGGACCCTTGTGGATAGTTTATCGGGTTTGCAGTAGACGACCCACCAAGAGCCAGCCTCCCTACAGAAAGAAAGCAGCAATTTTATGCCCTCCCGAAGGAAAACGTTTGGGCCGATTGGAGCTCGACACGAAGCAAAATGTAGATGATCTCAGCAAATGGGCGAGGTAGGAGGACGTGGACGTGGTTGGATGTTATTTGACACGAGGCCTTGTGCAAAAGACGAGTACTTCAGAGTCCATCAGGAAAAGGATATTGGCTCGCATCTCTATATTGATCCGCGGCGCTTCTATGAAGTTTTCCTTGTCTCCGATTTCAAATTCTATGAAGTTTTCCTTGTCTCCGATTTCAAAGCTGAATGGATGACTGAATCTGTCGAAGCATCATTCGATATTCGGATTAGCATAATGCTATGAGGAGTTAGAGTCTTCCGCGGGAAAGACATTTCTTGTTGAGTTTTTTAGATCTTTTAGCTCTACTTTTTCTAGTATTCCTTACATAAGATCTCGGAAGAGCCGATGTTTCCTTCCGCTTTTCTTTCTTCCCGGTAAATAGGAATTCTATATCCTCTAGCTCTTCGTGACCTGTTGTGTCTGCCCTCGACTTAGCCGTCTTAGAATAGAAAGGTTTCTAACCGTTGAAAAAAGGATACTTCTAAACGTTAAGGGGCGCTCAACCTTCCACTCAAATCCTTTTTCCCTGAAGGGAGTGAGCTGTGCGATGAACCTGCTGATATACTCTATCCTTCCCAGGAATCCTCTTCTTTCCTTTCTTTCCCATTCTTTCTGGGGGCATTCTAAGGTATTCAATGTTGCCGACTACTAAGACTTCTGTTTCAGCCCCATTCGGAAACAATGTTAGGCCCTAAGTCAATCCAACGTTTTCTCCATCAGAATAAGGGAATTCCTTATCCAACAAGAAGTCATGGATTAATTTGTCGAGAGGAAGGGCAAAGCTCAACCAATAAGTCTACTAAGCACTCGTGTGCTTATGCGTTCGTTTCCTTATATCCGCTTTTCTTTTATGGTGAGAAATACAACGATTGAAAGACCTTGTTACTGGAAGCGCGTAGCCCGAAAGGATGAATTGAGCCACAGGTCCTTAGTTAGGGAGAGACCTTGAGAGAAAGTGGTGCCGATAGGAGATAAAATTATTGACGTGGGTGGGAGATTGTTTGAGTAGGCTCAGTAAGGGATTACCCGCGGGCTGGGTGAAAGAGCTTTCAGAAACCTTTTCACTACAAAAAAAGGTGTGGTGTACAACTTCCTATTCTTTGCCAACAGGCAAGTCGATACTGAAACTACGGAATCTATTCTATTGAGTTGCTCGTGAACAACGAATTATGTGTTGCAAATCGTCTAGTGTCGAAAAGCTAATGTTTCCTCGAATAAGCCCTGGGCTGACTGACAGCATAGTGAGGTAAAAAAATAATAGGAAAGAGCTAGTGTAAGAAATGCTTTTTTCTATAAGATTAAGATGGTCAACGTTGACTATTTCCAACTTCAGAGAGTTAGACTAGGTGATAGATATCTTATTTCTTCTTTCTTGCTTGTAACATCTGCTTATAACCCCTTCTTACAATGCGGGATAAAGGGCTAAGACCACTCACTTCTTTCGCATCAACAGAAAAAGGGCTGGCTGATAATAGTCCCCATGTGTTTGTCCCCACGCGATACCCCCAAGCGAAACTTCCCTTTTATGTATCGCCTTGAGTTTTTTATTTTCCATTTTTAGCACTGATTCAAGTAAAAGGGCACATCTTCTCCGGAGCGTCAAAAATGAAAAATGTTCGTTAAAAATGAAATGCCTTATCGGCATCTTTTCTCTTTCATACAGCCTTATTTCGTCGCTCGTTTGTTTCTTCCCCAGGCGAATTTCTTCCCCGGGCTTGCATCCCACGGTCTCTCAAAACTACACAACACTCTTACTCTAATCTCTCTTGGATCTCTCTACACCGAACAAGTATTTTATCCCATTAATTGGTTTTTCTGGGAAACGAAATAGACACACATGTCAAATTGCAATATTTCTTAGCGACGTGATCTGTAATACTCAATCTAACCTATCAATAGTCCTGTTTGTTTGATTAACTAATGTCGTGACTGGGAGGGTTTGTACTATGTATTAAAAGATGATTAGGGTGCGCTACTGAAATGCCCAATTTTTAACAACAAGGATATTCAGGCCCAATAATTTACAGTGTTGCCACAAGTGTTTTTTTTTCAATTTAAAGGCCAACTAGTACTTAGTACATACCATAAAAATTGTACATACCATAAAAAATAAATTTTCTCATGTGATGGATTAGATTGAGTGGTGCTATAAGTAATACAGTTTTCAATTAGGCATTTGGAAAAGGCACTGATCTGTAGCAGTCAGTACTGGTGTGTGTTTCTTCTTTGCTTTATCTTTTCATTCAAAGAAATGCTTGGCGATAACTTTGATTTGCGGATCAAAATCTATTTCTTTAGGAGATAAGCCTTGTGCTGGTTTTGCTTTCTATTTTACTTGTCTCTTAAAACAGCTTTGACTCTAGAATGCTGGGTCTGTCTATAATAAGTTGCAAATTTACAATTTCTAATGCGTTATCAGACTCAACCAAGCGAAATGCGAAAAGCCTTAACTAGTAATCGTAAATATGGTATGGCCCGCCTGTAAGCTTACTTACTTTTTACTCATCAACTCCAATAAAAGTACACCATCTTCTGGGTGTCTTAAGGTTATTTATGGCAGGAAACTTCTCTTCCCAATATTTATGAGCGGTAGCTACTTTCGTAGCATCTCCTCTTGAAACTGAAACCTAGTCCTCGGCCTATTTCTTCTACTAGACTTATCTTTAGCAGCGCGCCTTACTATAGTTATAGTGGATGTTATCAAGGAGAGAGACATTGCTTAAAAGCACAATCTTTGACATGTTCTCAGTTTAACATGACGCATGTTATTTAGAAGGTTCCCATCGTCAATCAAAAAGCTCCAATTACCTTTCCGAATGATCGGAAAAAGCATGTGTTAGCTATATATTCAAATCTTACTCACCTTAGAGACCGAAGAAGTGTTATGAATGTTGACTCCTCTTTTCTAGCTTGATAGCAAAGAATCCCTTTGAAGAGTACAAATCAGCCAGCGCTTCGCTTTTCTTTCCTCGATCATGTTTTCTAAAGCACCCACTGATTGCGATGTTGTAGTGGAGATGGTAAGTTTGGATGTGCGAATGAAACAGCTGCGGAAACTCATTTTCGAAAGGGGATTTCCTTTTTTACTTTTTTTAATAGAAGAGCTGCTTCTTGAAGTGAATGATCGGAATTCAGAGAGGATAGAGAAAGATAGTCAATTTTTGGTAATTTCTGGTACACAGAGGACATTAGAGAGAGTAAGAGGCATGGCTGTGGTGGTAAGAATAGATGTACCAATGTGCGTAATAACTAACTGAGCATCATTCCCAACCTTGAAAAGATCCGTACCTGTTTAAGGAACATTTTCTGAGAGGTTGTTAACATCTGCCACAATGTGAGTAGAAGCCCCAGTATCAAGGAACCAATCAGCCTCAACCTTCAGATCTTTCTTCTCCCAGTAGCCCTGATTTCCCTTGTAGACTTAGGGAATTTTCATAGTTGATGATTATTTCCTACGAAAAGACAATAGCCAACAACATAGATTTGCCACGGACAAGGATCTTGCTACCTTATTGTGAATTCCCTTTTTATTCAATTGTGTACTCGTTCCTGTTGTTGTGCCATTAGTGACTTGAGAAGACTGTGTGAAAGAGAGCACGAAGCCGACCAAGTCACAAAAACCAAATAGGTTCTCCCGATTTCAAAGTAATTTGTTGATGCTTACACAATAGGTAGACCCCACTCTTCTCTTTTACTCTTATCCGCCTTGCCTTTCTTCGAAATGACACTCTCTTTTTCTAAGAGCGCTCTTTTGTAGTACCTATTAGTAGAAGATTAGCTGGAGTCATTCTAGTTAGAAAGTATCATATACGCTTTCAATATCTACTTCAAAGCCGAAGGAGGAATGGAGAGAGGGAAGCCAGCAGATAAAGATGTGACTAGTCAACTAGGCAAGGGCGGGCTATAACATAGTATGACGATAGGCTAACGACTTTGGAGAGATTTACCTATGATACGTAACTAAGCCCCCAGGCGTTGGGAAAGCTACAGCAGATTTGGCAGATTAGTAGTCTCCAACTTATTTATTAGTGGATCGAGCGGATTGGTCTTGTTGCCGTAAGCCTACGGAGGGAGGGGACCCATCCTGTAGAAGGCAAGCGGTAGGTAAATTGTAATTTATAGAACTTTTGTCGATAGGGGAATCGCTCTTTTCACTTCCGTTACGTTCAGCTTTCTTTCTATACCTTTCCTTCCTCCCCCTAATCACTTCCGTTCCACCACTGGCTTTGGTATCTTTTTTACTCTCAACCAGCAGTCAAGTCATTTCATTACGAAAAAGTCATGGAATTGGTTGCCCAGCTCCACTCGAGCTAATTTAGTTCCTTGGCACTCCTTCGTTGGTACTCAAAAACTCGTATAGCCGTTTGTTTCAAATCTGCAAATCGAAGATGACGAAGGGAGGAATACCATGGAAATATAATAAAATCTCCTATTAGCGATGCTCAGATTTCAATGGAAGGAAGATAGTTATTCCAATCACTTTTCTCGATAGGCAGGGCGGGACTCAAGAAACCTGCGTACGGCAGGGCTGGGTTACCTGCGTACGGGCAAGAGAACTTTTATCTGCTCGTCTTTTCCCAGGATTTCTTTCTGAACTTGTACGGGTATGACCCGCGTTCCTTGCATATTAAAAACACTAGCTTGTTTAGTTCCACTTCTTTTCACAGGAGAACTTGCCGGTACCTCTAGAGGCGAAGCCTCATACATACCGATAGGAGGTTGAGGGATCCGGAAAGTCTCCGTTACGTTCTATCTTGCTTTGGGTTTTGCTGACTCCGTCCAGCAGGCGTATCCACCTGCGGTTGCAATGGTGAGTTGTGAACTTTGTAGAGCTTCGTTCTAGTTCCATCATTTTTCTGCATTCTTTCTAAAGTGCTAGTTTCCTCTATTTCTAATATCAGAGTAACACGGGAATTCTCTCTGGGAATCCGCTCCCCCTGCTTGCTTGTATTGGGCATTTGGCAGAGGCAGGTTCTCCATCATTAAGAGGCTTCTCACTTTGGTATCGATATGCGTCTGAACTCCTCCACTCTTTCACTAGGGGTACACACAACTCTGGACTTGTGCAGCTAATAGATTCCTTTCTCAAAACAGCCTATTTTTGAGGAAATGCCCATGGGAATACGGTTATTGGGATACCACAGGGGAGTACCATCTCACCGGTCCTTATGAACAGCTTTCCCCACTGAATCATTAGATCACCCGCTTATGTTCCCTAGTTGTCCAGGTGTGACCTAGTTTGCTTAGTAAGTATGGAAGGACAAAAGACGAGTACAGATGACTACTATTCTCCGGCAGAAAGTCACTCATTTCCTCTTAAAGGTCCCAAAGATATGAGTAAAAAACTCTTCCAAATCAAAGATTTGCCTATTCTTCGTAGTACGAGAATACTCTTACTTCTCATTGACACAGACGAGAAAGAAGTAGAATAAAGGAAGAATGTTAGTAAAAGGAAAAGAAAAATCCATTATATATGCTATATCTCATTCACTGAGTAGTGCAATAAGCAACTATTCGTTGACACCAACTCACTTATACTTGAAGACAGGAACATAGTAAAGTCAGCTAATCCATTGACACATTCTCTATTCTAAGACAAGAAAAAAGAGTAACTGAAGAATAGTACTCTTTCTATTGTTCATTTCCTATGAATCTTTCTTCATTCACTTCATTGAAAAGATATTGTGCATTTACCGAATTTCCTGTCATAGATAGTCTAGTGAAGCTAGCTTACTAATGCCAAGAACTACTACTCACCAAAACCTATCCTTACTAATACACGGCTATATGATATTCTTATTTATTATTCTATTTCTATATTTACTCATATTCTAGTTTCGTAAAGCTATACTTTAGAGAAGGAAAGAGAGATTCTACGACCACTTGCCCATAAGAATAAGACCGAACTTAACTACCTGTAACTGTCCCAACTGCCCATGTGTACTAACCCCCCGAAATCACTTTCCCTACTGCTACGTTGAAATGAAAATGCCCGCCTCCAATCCGCTTAGTTAGACCAGACTCTCAGACATATGATTGTTGAGTTAGCCAAGTGAGGGGTTCGTTCAGCCCGTCAATAAAGCCGGTATAGAAATAGATAAGAAGAGCTCCAATTAGGGGCAGGCGCAATAAGGAAGGTAATCGATTGACGAGACCCACCGGAACTTCAACTTTCAGTCTTCTATACGTTACCTGCCTGGAAACATGTTAGGTCGTGTCTTAACATTCCGTTCTAAGAAAGATTCCACCTCTCCTCGACTACCGAGAACCAGCCTTCTTTCTCCAGCTAGAGGAGAGAGGTTTCTTTCATGTTATATTCAAAAATTGAATACCCTCATGTCTTTACTATGTGTACAAATCCGGCACTTAAAGCGGTACTCCCCCCCCCAGGGAATGAATGCACGTCCAATTAGAAACTCCCCTCCCTACGTGGGACCTATCTTCCTAATGCCTTGCTTCAACTACTACTTAGAGTTCTCCAACGGACCAGTAGATATGGTATCTAGTTTGCTTAGAATAAATCAAGTTGTAAGAAAGTGATCTATCTCATAGTTCTCCATACCCAAAACCATTTATTTCACTGCAAAGACGAGTACGACAAGAAGAGAGGAGTAGTACAAAAGACCCATATCATAGAAGAGTGAGACCTCCATAAACTCTTACCTATCCCAATAGACACATGACCTAGCCTAGCCCCCACCGCCCTATTTCCTGTACCCACGTTCTTTCAATGCCAATACTGCTACTCATACATATGAGACGGCAGAAAAATGGGCGAGAAAAAACATATCTACTTTGTAACGATTCTAGTTTTATTAGACTCCTTACAAGCCAAGCCCTATTTTTGACAAGTCATAGAGTCATCCGCCCTGTTTTCCTCCTATGCTTCTCTATTCCTATCAATAAGCCCTTATCCCGATATTCCTATCAAGAAGAACTCTCTCTGCCTGGCTTTGCTAGCTTCGTTCTCCTTACCATAAAGTCTATTTATTATTGGATCCGACCTGTGAGAAACCAATCGGAGCTCCTACATTGGTATTACTAGTTGAGCCTATATGAGCGTACGTTGGATACGGTGCAGTTATATAAGCTAAGAAAGAGCTGCTTATAAAACCTTCTAATATACTGATCGGTGGCTAGGTCATTGGTGCTTCTGCTTTTCTTGCCTCCAACCATGCGGTACAAGCTCAGATATCTTTAGATTGAGCTAAGTGATATCGCTAGGCAACCCCAGCGAACTTCCAACCTAGATCAGTCCTAGAAGTTCGTTGCTCTGATACCGAATCACGGAAGAAGAAGAAAAAGCCATTTAAAGACCCAAATATTCAGTTATATCTTATAGCAGTCAGTGGAAAAATGATCATCGGTTCGCGGATTGTTTTCACTCTGTTCTTCGCTTGAATGGAATTCTTCTTCTGCCTAGCTTTTGGTTCTCTTTTAGGATCGTCACGTTATACGTTACTCTTTCGTGCCGTAGTTACTCACTGGGGATGAAAGCCAAGAACTAAACGATCAAGAAAGAGGCAAATGAGAAAGAAGAAGGAGCAGGGTCTCCTGTCCACTAAGAAAGCAGACAGTCCAGTCTAGCATCTCTATATCTAATTGAGTGGAATAAAAACACATTATCGAAAGAGTTCTTTCGATAAATTATGATTCAGACGAAAGTGGTCAGTTCTGTTCTATTTGAATCTGAGCCGTGTGCACTGCCAGGCGTCGGAACGCTAATCGGAGCACATAGAGTGGGCGGTGGCAAAGCAGTCATCGCGCGTGTGTGTATCTCTCCCCGAGAAGAGGCGCATGGGGTAGCGAGGCAAATCGTGTTTCATCAAATGTGACATGTCTTGAGATGAGTTTTTTCTGCGTGCGGGGATCATAACAGCAGTACCCCTTGTGCTGAATCACTATAGCCAACGAAAATACATGACTTTTTTCTCAAAGGATTGACTTTGGCCACACCGTCTTGATCAAAGAGCTCGGGTTACACAAATCTCCCTTCTTTGTGTACTGGAACAGCTACCACTTCCTTAGAACAGCACTAACTTACCGCTCTATACTATATAAATAAAATAATAAAATAAAAATAAAAGAAAGAGAATAGCTCCATAACAAACAAAATAGTGAACTGCCATGAATTACACACACGCTAGTAGTGGCTCGGCTAGAGGACTACAGCAGCCGAAGCCGTGATTTGTATGGTATGTCTTGCCCTCAATGTCCGGTTGGTTGGTAAGTCACTAAATCCCTATCTCCCGGTGGTCGAGTACCCCCGACGCGTCGAATGGGTTGTTTAGTCTGACTTCTTGTGCTGGCCCGACATCATTCTGTCTCCCGCATTCTCTCCTTTCATCGGTTTGTTTTTTTTACTTCGCTTCGCGATTAGAGTTGTACGCATCATGCATGGGAATCCTTCCGTCCTTGATGTTAACGCTCTCGTGCTGACTGTAGGTCCCGGGTCAAAGGCATCTCGAAGGAAGCTGCTCCGCATATGCGATCACCACACCTCCATGTACCTACAGATGAGGGCTCCAACGCCTACTGTACAATCATGTGGGAAGTGCATCCTGCACACCAGAAAGTCAGTGGCGTACGCCACACCCCCTCCCCCTGTACCTACACCCATTGAAACGTTTATTGTCTGACAATCTCCGACGCGACGCGCAACGCCCCATGCAAATCCCTACGTCGGTCGATCGATGCGCACAGAAGGAGAGCTTGTCCATAACGAAAACGCGTATGTTAAGTCGGTCAATCGATTAAACTATTTCTGTATAGGGGCAGCCGGGCCGTATTAGCAAGCGTGACGTGCCGGACTGACCCAGCACGTCTTTCTTTCCTGGCAACAGAAGATGCACAAAGTGGTTTCAGTAGCACTACCGAGTTCGCATCAGCGATTTTATCACCAAACAAGCAACGGATTGAGCAACTAGCGCGAAAGCCGTTGCGCTAACGCGCATCCGTTTTCTTGCTTGGAATCAATGGGTTTTGTCAATGAATTAATCTACCGGCATCGGAGGGAGAAGCGGAGTCGGGAGCTGGAGGAAATAACACTTTTTTATGGACGGGAGAGGGAGAGGCAGTTGTTTCATTTCATTCGTTGACCCGGAAGGTCGTACAGCTCCATAATCTGAAGCGCAGGAAGCACTGACGAAGGATGGTCTAAGCCTAGAGCGGGAACAAAGCAGAGGCGGGGGCTGTGACTAAAGCCCCCATGGATTGATACGGAACCCCCCAGACCAAGTAGTCGATCTGCCAGCACCATCAAGCAGGTACCGAGGAACCTCCGCTTTCAGTAGTTTGATACTCGGGCTTCAGTAGCCGATAGGAGGTGGACCATAACTCGTTGACCATGCAAAAAGGGGCAAAGGCTCGGGCTCTGATATCAATCAATAGCAGCCAGCCAGTTAGTTGAACCAATGCCAGTTGACCGTGTGAAAGAAATAGATCCAATTGACGGTCACAGAACCACTACGGGATAGTCCGTGAGACAAGATCCAGATTCATATCCCTCAACCACTAGTGGAAGACCTTTCAAAGGAAAAGGTCGGTTGGGAGCGGGAGGAAGTCAATTACAGAAAGAGTAGAGACGGATATGGGGACTGTAGCTCCGACCATGTCAACTCAACTATGATGCTCTCGCTGCTGCCAGTCCTTTCACCAGTGAATGCTGTCATGCGCTACTTTCCGAACCTCCATGTCTAGGTCCTGCCGAAAAAGACTGCAAATGATTTACCATCCATCCCACTCATATAGGTACGTTATCGGATTTTTCGGATCGGGAAATAAAATAGATCGAACCGCGCGAAATGGTCGCCTCGGAATACAGGGCGCAACGGAACCAAGGTTCTTTGTTGGCGTGTTGCGTAACAAGGGCAAGAGGGGGTGGAAGCGTTCGCCGACTTTGATAGGCAACGCATTGCAAGCAAATAGAGCAGAGAGCTGACCCTTAGTTTCTATTAGAATCGCGAGCTTGTTGTAGTCGGTCCTAAAGGGAAAACCTTGCAGCTTACTTGCTATATCCCCGCGTCCTTGCACGGCTCGTTTTCTTCGAGCCCTGCTTCTCCCTTCCCCCTCTCCCCAGGAACCGACCGTTTGGAGTATAGCCAAGTGGTAAGGCATCGGTTTTTGGTACCGGCATGCAAAGGTTCGAATCCTTTTACTCCAGAGCATACTTATTCTAGTTCTAGAAAAAAAAGAAAGTCTCATCCTGAAAGTAGATTTACATTCTTATTCTATTTCTAGGGGGAATGTTGAGGCAAACTTACGATGCTGACAAGCTGGTTAGGTGCCGAGTTGGATTAGACATCGCAGGTTTAAGAATTGGGAAGAGGTTAAGAACCTAGTGGAATCCACTGCGAGGGGAAGTGCTGAAGTGAAGAAAAGCCCCAATTTTGGAGAGGATTGCATAATTGGAGAGACTGCAAGAATTGGAGCAAAGCCGTGATCTGGTAGGCGACTGGTACAAGTGCTAGACTGGAGCTAGACAAGAAAGGAACTTGAGCAATTCAAGAAACCTTAAAAGAAACAGGATATGTTGCAAGGGCTTAGCAAGAATCTTGAAACAGGTATGATACCTGCACATATCAGCCTGATGTGATGTACCTGAATTCATTCATGTTCTGTGGAGTCTTTCGTTTTTTTAATATTTTGATTTAGTCTCAGTTTAATTAGGAAGCAAATGCGGTTTCAAGATGACCTCGAAAAGGAATTCAATTAGCTGTGCAGTTAACCCATTTATCTTTCATAATAGGTTGAAATGGATATTGCCTGTCACTTGAAAATAAGGTTGTTTCTTTCAGCACGTTTTTTTTTTAATTGTTGTTAAACAGGTTGACGTTCCACTGGGAATGGAATAACAAAGGCTTTTGGCAGTTTGTGGATCGAGATGTGATTCGCTTTTTTAGTAATAGTTTCTTTCTTTTGGTGTGCTCTTCCTAGAACTGGTAATAGGCTCAATTTGGTGCATTCTACTTTTTATGGTCTTTACAATCCTTGAATTGTTTGAACCTGACTCTCATTAATGGTCACTATATTTGCTCCCAAATGCGCTTATTTTGATTGTCTTTCTGGTATTTTATTTTTATTCTATTTATTTCAACCACCAACACTCATATTCTTAGCTCTTTTTTCAGCATGGATGCCACCCTGGAAAGTTTTTGAATAAGATTTGACAGACGTTCCTAGGGCTTCCAAATACATTAGCCAATATGAGACGTAAACATGTCAGTCAGCCAGGTCTAAAATTCACTTTTCATTCAGTCTTATTGCTTTCTTTTTGAGTCCTAAAAAAAATTAGCAATTATGGAATCCTAGGCCTGCCCTATATTTTCTTAAGAAAAATTTAATAGAAAAATGAGATGGGAATTTGTATCAGAGAGAGAAAGAAATGGCTTCTCTGCTTGATAATTTTTTGCTATGAGGCTCTTTGAAGATCCAGGTAGACAAAGGATTCGTCATGGGGAGGCAGGCAAGGGGAAAAGGGATGTTTGCTTTGGTACCTGTCAATCATTTTATTTTGTTTTGAATCCCGCTTTCATTGACCTTGAAGTCTGAGAGAAGGCTTTTTCTTTCTATTAAAAGATCACAAATCAGAGGGGTGATCAGTCCTCTTTCAATCCTTCATCTTCTTATGAGTAGCCGCCGCAGGGGGTCCTCAGTCTGAATCCTCCACTAGCATTGGACCAACAGTCAGTCTAGCTCTCGCTCTTATCCAATTTCCTTATCCTTTCAGGGCAAGGTCGGAGTAGTAGGCAAATACAATTTCTTTTGTTGCATGCGGACCCGCTTGTGAGACTGAAGAAATTGAAGCTAAATGACAATCTGAACCTACTTGCTTACAGGATCTTTAAGAAACAGTGGACTTTTGCACCTTTCTGTCTAGCTTGAGTTATCTTTTAGTTCTCTCCCCTCGGCAAAGTGGATAGGAAAGAGTCTTGCTTCCATTCCACTAGCAAAGAATAAGGAGAGTTACTTTCTCTTTTGAACCTCTTAAGCTGACTTGAAAAAAAACAGTGGTACACCCCTCAGAGATATAGGGACCACCATGCTCGTCCACTTTCTTGATAAACGACTCGATGCATTTTCTCTTCCTTGCCGCTGAGACTGAGACATATCAAAAAGATCTATTACTAAAAGGAGATTGGGATCATCCTGTGGTTACCGGATGATGGGAATAACTAAGCAGAAATTTAGAAATGAGCACGAAATGTCTATAAATGAATTTTCTCATTATTCGTTATTTCCGGGTCTTTTCGTTGCATTCACTTACAACAAGAAACAACCACCAGCGTTTGGTGCAGCACCTGCATTTTTGTGCATTCTTCTTTCTTTCCTTGGTCTTTCGTTCCGTCATATTCCAAATAACTTATCTAATTACAACGTATTAACCGCTAATGCACCTTTTTTTTATCAAATCTCAGGGACATGGTCTAATCATGAGGGTAGTATTTTATCATGGTGTTGGATCCCAAGTTTTTATGGATTCCTTTTTTGTTACCGGGGTCGACCCCAAAGCCATAATGTCTCAAAACGAAGAGGCTATAGAGAAACTTTTATTTTTTCCTTTGTCTCGAACTTTGTGAAGAACTCCATTCTATCTCTCCAACAAAAAAGTGGGGCTGCGCCCCAGTTGTACACTCCCTTTGTTCGGAGAACCCTTGTTAATTCTGAACTTCGTTCGCAAAGTAAGCGTCCCGGGCCAGCCCTTTTTAATGCGCCGCTTGACCCTGTTTTGAAAATGAGCTTTGCTCTTCTGGGCGCTGGGCGCTCCCGTGGTTCGCGAGAAGGAAAAAGGACTAATCTTTTGTTACATCTGGCACGAGATGAAAAAGAGAGAGCTTCGTCTATCGATGAACAGCAGATTGACGGAACTCTTGGCATTGCTTTGTTTTTCTCTCCTTTCCTATCAGCGAGTTCCGATCCTTTTGTTCGAAATTTCTTCGTTCGTACCGAACCGCTTGCAGAATCAAATCCTGTTCCACAAGATCCTATATCAGCTATACATCCTCCTTGCATTTATGCCGGAGACGTCGCCAGTGCTATGGGCTTTGGGTTATGTAGATCAAAAATGATGAATGGGATTGTGGCACTCCACTCGCCGCCAATGCGGAAGGATGCCGCCGAAAAGAATGGAACGCTGCTTCGCTCTGCTGGATGCGTCGGATCCCATATAAGAAGCTCGCTCTTTACCCGATCATTCAAACATTTTGTGGGCGGCGCGCCTGCTCTATTGTTGCGTAGCAATAGAAGCCTGCTCATGCTGCTTCGGCGGCGCTTTTTCGCCTTCTCTTCGCTCTGGACAGGAGCGCTAATGGACACGGGGAGGGAGCAGGCGAAGCGTGTCGTTCGTAATGGAAAGAAAGACACCGCTACTTCGCCTCTTTGTTGGACCGCCGGCGCGAACACAGTGGTCTCTGACCAGGACCAGGAACCAATTCGAATTTGGATCTTGACATGTCGGTTGTTTTTAACCGTAGGCATCTCGCCAGGAAGTTGGTGGGCTCATCATGAATTAGGTCGGGGTGGCTGGTGGTTTCGGGATCCCGTAGAAAATGCGTCTTTTATGCCTCGGGTATTAGCCACAGCTCGTATTCATTCAGTAATTCTACCCCTTCTTCATTATTGGACCTCGCTTCTGAATATTTTGACTCTTCCATGCTGTGTCTCAGGAACCTTTTCAATACGGTCCGGATTGCTAGCTCCCGTTCATAGTTCTGCTACAGACGATACACGAGGAAGATTTTTATGGCGGTTCTTCCTTCTAATTACAGGCATATCTATGACTCTTTTTTACCAGATGAAGCAGGAGGTCCGTAGAACCTATAAAAAAGAGATGGTTGTGGCGCGAAGTACTCTTGTGCACCTACGTCACTCGGCTCGCGCGCAACCCCGCCCCGTTATGTTATGGAAGAATTTTGCTTCTTGCTGGGCTGGTTATTCAGAGCCAGCAACTGGCTGCCGGATTTCGTCCCGTCCGTAGCGCTTCGGAAGTCACTCTGGCGTGGCGCTGCTGGATACTTCTGTTCTGATCAATAGGAATAGGAGGAAAAAAAAGCTTATGATGAGCATCTATTGGAGTCGATCATTTCCAAGATCTAATTCTAGTTTCTTATTATGTAGTGGAAACGCCTCACAATCTTCTGTTTTACGCTTACGCTTAAGGGAAGAAATGTTCTTGGTGGATGCAGGCCTTGGTACCCCCATAATTTGTATGCAAGATGAGCTTACAGGACTGCCAATCAAGCGAGCCACCAGGTTTGAGAATAAGGTGGGATCCAAGAATGTAGTGGCTGGTGAATCACTGATCAAAAAGCGGATTTTTGAGAGATTCTTCATCGATCTAGTGGCCGGTGAATCACTAATCAAAGAGCGAGCAGCCGCCAGGTTTAATGATTTTGTGGGATCCCTGGATGTAGCGGCTGGCGAACCGCTTCTTCTTCCACAAAGATTCAGACAAAACCGAGCTTGGATAGAACTGAAGAAGATTTGGCGAACGAAGAAAAAGGTAAAAGGGTTTAAAATTAATAAAATCAAAGGAGGTTATTCAGTAGCCATCGCAGGTTTCATTACTTTTCTTCCATTCAAAGAAAAATTTGCTCTTAAAAAAAAAGCGAATGCTCGTCGATTCACCATTGATAGCTTTATCCCTAAAAGGAGGGATATTGCGATAATAGCGGCTGATCCAAAACCAAGAAAGAAAGAAAAGAAAAAAAGAAAGAAAAGATAGACAAAATTATTAATAATCCGAAGCCCACCTTAATCCATTTTGTTGAGGATCTTGCACTTATTCCGGCCCTATATTTACATAGCCAAGAAAGGCTCTGGTGATCATGCGTGACTGCGGAGCGCCTATTGCCCTGGCACGGCACTCTAAAATGCATGTTGGGTTGGGCCAGCAAGAAGACTTCGACTAGGGAGACGAAGAATGGAATTGAAGAAGGCAGCATAGTATAAGATAACAGAATGGAACACCAACCAACGAGTAAGTGGTGGATTTGGATGGAGTCTCGCAGAAGAAGAGTACGCGCGCTAGCGCGCCCCAAGACGTCAGTCCTTTTTCTGCTTGCTGGCCAAAAGGTCAGTTTACTGAATCCCTTCCAAACACCAACCCAATCTCCATTCCTTGATGGGAAATGAGCAAGACCATATGTTTATAAAAAATATAGCCTATATATAAACCTAGCCCTTACTACCCGAACTTCTTACCTTCAAATAGGACTAACTGCCCGAACCCGCTTGCTTATCTTCTACGATCTAATTAAGTTAAGCAGTGGTTATTTTTTTTTTTTAAGTGACTAGAACTTCTATCAACTACTATTCTAGCACCCAGCTGTGCCATGTGTTTATTCTATTCTGCAGGTATTCCTTTGAATAACTTATCTTTTCAGGTAAGACAATTTTTAGATTTTCTTAGTCAGCCTATCTGTATTCTTATCCTCTAGTGCGGATCCAATCTGATTTTATGAAGCCAAGGCCTGACATCCATTGTGGGGATCATCTTTTATCGGGAGACATGGCCTGGTGGTTTCTGATCGAGATTCCTAATCAATAGGGCGAAGAGCTCTTCGCATGATCTGGTCCTACCTTTTTTTTGTCTACGCTATTTTTTTGCCCCTTCTCAGCTGCTGTCCTTACTCCGGATAAATTGGAACACATTGATTCCGTTCGTTCCTGCCCTTCGCTTCAGGCCATAGTGCTTCTGAATTATTTCTATACCCCTTTGATGATGCAGCCTCTGACTCTCGTGGGTAAACTCCTACTTGATTAGTCAGAACTTCTCTGTCTCAACTCGTGGACCTATCTATCTTCTTCTTTATAAGAGATAGGGGTTTGCTATTCTCACGGATTGCTCATATTTATTTACCCCATTTAATTTTGAAGTTTTTGCCTTGTTTCAGCCCTTCCTTCATCTGAACCTTCCAGTACTAATCTATCTTTATGGGGAAGACCCCTCATCTGACCTCCGAGCTACCCTGTCAATTGTAAAAAGTAGTTGAGTCGTGTCTCGCAGGAGCAAAAAGAGTGAAATGAGGACGTAAGCCCCCCAGGTCTTCCTCTTCCTTCTAAACTAATTGCTTTCGCTTGACTCTTCCAGTAAAAAAGTATACTGAGTGGTTGAAGGAAAGCGAAAAGGAATGGCTTTTTCATGTACCAGATCCGGTGAGCCAGACATCAAGCAAAAATGGACATACAATCAAAGAGTAAGGAGCAGTTATTTGCAATGACGGGTGGATTGGTCAGAGCTGCAAGGAGAGACTCGGTTATGGTGCGATAAAGAGCTTGCTTCAATGCTCGGATTCAGGTAGAAAGTAAGAGCAGTAGCATATTCATAGGAGAGCTTTGTACTTGAAATTAGTAGTCCCGGTAGTTGGAAAAAAGCTCTGAATACAGATTCAAAGCATCAAGATAGGTAGTCCGATCATTAGTTGGCCAGTCATAGCAATTTTAGTAGAAAGCTAGCTTCGGGATCAGATCATTCAACTAAAGCTGTCAGGCCGGGTAGGCTTTGAGGAACATTGGGGGTTCCTTATGTTGTTACTGAGCAGATGTGTCTATTGTGCCCGGCAAAAACGGATTTGCAAGGAGTTTGCCAAAGGCTTTCTCATTCGGAAAAACAAACAATTAAAAGTATATTTCCCTTCTCCATTCTCTGCTCGGATGATTGCCGCTTGTGTGAATTTCATTGCTGCGGGTCTCGTGTGTGCTCGAATAAGATTGTTTTAGGATTCTATTTAGTTTAATTTATTGACTCCGCGGTGCTGGTTATCGAGTTTATGGCGCCGCCGACCATCCAAAAAGTCAAAGATGGCGTCGGCATTTACTTATTATGCTCTCTTCTAATAGTGGTCCCTTAGTATTCAGGTTGTAAAATCCTGATAGGAAAGTCGACTGTTATACCTTGTTTTTGTAATGGCCTATCTTCAGCCGAAAGATAAGGATTTCTAAAAACTTTTGCGTTCCTTTTTCTTTTTTAGGATGCTGGTCTCATGTTTGATCTGGTAGCGATTAAAGAATGAATCTTGCTCTGGCGATCATGGTGGGATTGGTACACCTCTATATGCTGTAAAATGAAGGTACTCTTGAGTTCATGCTACGACCGCCGATTGTTCTTGTGACCACACGCCGTACCAACAGAAAACTATCAACCTATCGGTATGGTTTGTTGTTCACGTGTTATGATCTCGCTCATCAGATTGTTCCCCCCTCCCCTGGTCAATGGCGGTGAGTTGATTGACCAGGGCCTTCCCTTACGACGATGGAATTTCTTCCATCGGCAAGAGTACCTTTGTTTGTCTCCTTCAACTTTAATGAAAAGCCTAGTCTCTCGATACTAACTAATTAGTTAGGAGAGGTGCTTACTTTTGTAGTTAAGGATTCATACCCCATCCCATTCCTTTTTCTTTTCAAAGAAAACCTTACCATTTTTGGGCCGCTGTTACCATTTCCATTTCCGGAACCTAACTAATACTTAGTTGTTTCCATTTCCTCATCTGGCGATAGATCCTCATCTTCTTCTGGCTCAAATCCCTTTTTCATATCCAGGGCAGGCTTTAGGTACGCTTTAGTTTGAAATCATTAAAGATATGCTCGACCTCGTTTATGTCCATGGTACCATCGTACGTACCTTCTACTATCAACCAGATGAGATAGGGCTTTGAAAGGTAAGAGTCAGTCTCCTCTTTCTTTTAGGTCGTTTAGCAGTTCCCCAACCAGGTTTCTCCCCGAGAAAGCCTTCCTGAGATTAAAAGAAAAAGGTTTGAAGGTTTATCTCTGGGATCA